TTCACCTCTACCATCAATAGGTTTAGCCAAGGCATTTAGAACACGACCCAAATAAGCCTCACCCACAGGTATCTGAGCAATTCTTCCCGTTGATTTTACAGAACTTCCCTCTTGTATCATCAAGCCATCACTCATTAATACAACACCAACATTATTTGATTCTAAATTAAGAGCAATGCCTACGGTACCCTCTTCAAACTCTACTAATTCCCCTGCCATTACTTCATCAAGACCATAAATACGAGCAATACCATCACCTACTTGAAGCACGGTACCGGTATTTACAATTTTGACTTCTCGATTATATTGCTCAATACGTTCACGGATAATATTTCTAATTTCGTCGGCTCGAATGGTTACCATGAATATTTTTGAATTAAAAAAAAAAAAAAAAATAATGCCTACATAAAAACTAATCAGTTATTTCTTTCATCTTCCCAAACAGATCAATATTAGCATTGATAGTACGGAAATGTAACTCGTTGTTCAAACAACTATTCAAAGTGACTAAAGCTCCTTGTAAGGCTTGTTGAAAAACCCGTTGTCGGACTTGATTAATTGCTCTTTGTTCTTCAAAACGAATGGTTTCATTTTTGTAATTTTCTAATTGTTCCAAAGTCTTGTAAGTTGAATTAATCAAATTCAATTTTTCCTGTTCGATCTCAGAATATCCATTTACTCGAAACTGATCTGCTTCCATTTCAACTTTCCGTAAACGGGTTCGAGCTTTTTCCAATTGTTCAATGGCATTTTCACTCAGTTCTTCTGAGTTTCGAATAGTATCCAATATTCTCTGTTTTCGATTATCTAATAAATCACTTAATGAAAGTAGATTATCTTTTCATTCATTTCAAAAACTTCCAAGATCCCTTCCCGAACCAAACACGAACCTTTCGACTCATTTGGCTCTCACGCTCAATTATTTCGATTCCTTATGGTGAATTTACTCTTTTTTAATGTAATTGAGCTTATCCTCCTTTTTCTATTCATATTCCAGACCAATAAAGATCGAATTGAAATTCAATTGATTCATAATTCAAGAAAAAAAGAATCAGAGGACTCTTCTGACCAAATAAACAAGTAATTGTCAGCAAAGTTGTTTTTTTTTTTTTTTCAAATCCAAAGAATTCTTCTTAGTTTATAAATAGGTTATCAATTCAGCTTGTATAAAAGATAACAGGGGTTGTGAAATTCCCCTTTTTCCAACTCCAATAAAGGATTGGATCGATATGAGTGTTCTATACCGAAACAAATTTCCAACTATTTTGTTAATTAGTTAACGTAGTAATAGAAATAGTAGAAAGAATACTGTGCTGCGCCTGAACTTCAAACAATTTTGCTTTAACCATCTTAAAAATCCCATACGATTGATTGACAGAGAATCAAAGTAGATTGATCAATGAATTACGAAATGCTATGGTTCTTAATTATGATTTATTCATTATCTTTGATTTGAATTTATTCAGAAGTAATTCGTGGGATAATGCACCTCTTTCAACAAAGAAATCAAAGTGCAGTTGATTGGATTCAACCTATTCTTGAAATAAACAACTCGCACACACTCCCTTTCCAAAAAAGATCAATACACCAATCACTATACTTAGATTTATTAGATTCGTTGCTAAAATATCGGTATTAAACCCGAAACTCTCGCTCTCGGCGGATGGCCAATGACCTAAAGAAATGAAAGAATCGGTTAAATTTTTCATAAGATCTCCTATTATATAGACTCAAAAATCGAACTTTTTTGTTTTTGAATTGAAAATGAACAATTTGAATCAAATCAGAATGATCATTTTCAAAATGAAGTAATCAATCTCATATCCATTTTGAAATCTGTACTTTGTTGAAAAATATTTACACTCACTTCATTAACTTAAGTTAATGAAGTGAAAAGGGAGTTCCGCAAGTTAGTATACTAATTCCTCATACTCAACTCAGCCCTCTCCATGGTTGATTATGCTAACCAACATAGAAGGAATAGACTAGTAGTCAAATCTTACTAGAACTTCGAAAAAGCAAACAGCAGGGTCCAAGTCAATAATTCTATCTATAAGAAAAAAAAATACTATAAGAAAAAAAAAATAGGTGTTATTTTTCTCTTATAGAATTAAACAAAAGGATTCGCAAATAAAAGAGCTAATGCTACAACCAGTCCATAAATTGTTAAAGCTTCCATAAAAGCCAGACTAAGCAATAAAGTACCTCGTATTTTTCCCTCTGCTTGGGGTTGTCTCGCAATACCTTCTACAGCTTGGCCCGCAGCAGTACCTTGACCAATCCCAGGTCCAATTGAAGCAAGTCCTACAGCCAATCCAGCAGCAATAACAGAAGCGGCAGAAATAAGTGGATTCATGATAAGTTCCTCGCACTAATAAAATAAAGAAAGAAAAATGGTTAATGATACAATAAACCCATGGATTATGACTTAATGATTCCATCAATCCATACAATTCATCCATCTTTAGATCTATTTTTTTCCTATTCAAAGAGTCTTTTTCCTATTCAAAGAGTGTTGTATCAATACAACTTTTCCTCTTCCATTTCTTTTTTTAACCGAATAGATGATTCATTCTTTTTCTTGTTTATTGAATCTCTTTTTTCATATTCATGAAATATGACATGAATGACTTCTAGTTCAATCCAATCGTTTTTTATTTTAAATATTATTTTTCATTTTTATTTAGAATTATCAAACTAAGATTGAATCCATCAAAATAAACTAATTCATGAAATAATTTCAATAATTGATCTAAGTTCATATAATTTATAATTTATTATTCATAAAAATTTTCTTTTGGTCAATTGCGGGAATAAAATCAACTATTGCACGTCATCCAAATAGACTACAAAGACTCTGTGTTTCAATGATGACCCTCCATAGATTCGCCTATATAAGCCGCAGCTAAAGTTGCAAAAATAAGAGCTTGAATACCACTTGTAAATAAACCAAGGAACATGACAGGTATAGGAACCAACAAAGGTACTAAAGAAACAAGAACAACAACGACTAATTCATCAGCTAATATATTTCCAAAAAGTCGAAAACTAAGTGATAAAGGTTTTGTAAAATCTTCTAAGATGTTAATGGGTAACAGGATTGGAGTTGGTTGAATATATTTACCGAAATAACTTAATCCCTTTTTGCTAATACCCGCATAGAAATATGCTACTGATGTGAGTAAAGCTAGAGCAACAGTAGTATTTATATCATTTGTGGGCGCAGCTAACTCCCCATGAGGTAACTGTATGATTTTCCAAGGTAAAAGAGCCCCTGACCAGTTCGAAACAAAAATAAATAAAAACATAGTTCCAATAAATGGAACCCATGGACCATATTCTTCTCCAATCTGTGTTTTACTCAGATCTCGAATGAATTCAAGGACATATTCGAAGAAATTCTGACCATTAGTAGGAATGGTTTGTGGATTCCGAACAGTTATAATGGATGAACCTAATAAGATAGCAATTACAACCCAAGAAGTAATAAGTACTTGGCCATGCACTTGGAAAGCTCCTAGTTTCCAATAGAAATGTTGGCCTACTTCTACACCAGATAGATCATATAACCCTTTGAGTGTATTCATGGAACATGATAAAACAGTCATATTTCCCTCTTACTGAAATAAAACTTTAATTAAAAGGAATTATTTTTATTCAATCCTCTCTTTGTTGACTTTTTTTTTTTTTACTTCTTCCCCATTTTATACTTGAATTAAATACTGGAATTTGAGATTTTCGATATATTAAAATTAAAATAAGAAATGAATTTCATAATATTTCCATAATAATCCGAATTCTTTTTATTTAGTTTATGAGATTTCGGAAGATTAACAAATTCAATAAAAAATAAAAGATTTTATTAATAGGTGGAGTTCTGAAAAGAACTTCAAAAAAATTTCTTTATCTTATTATTAATTACAAATTTCGTATATAGCTAGAACGACCCTCACAAATTGCAAATACTAATTTGTTAAAAATTAATCGGATTGAAGCGATAGCGTCATCATTTGCTGGAATCGAAATATCTGCAAGATCAGGGTCACAATTTGTATCGATTAAACAAATTGTTGGAATTCCTAAAGTGATACATTCTCGAAGAGCCGTATATTCTTCTTGCTGATCAACGATTATTACAATATCAGGTAATCTCTTCATATATTGAATCCCGCCCAAATAGGTTTGCAAGTGGGATAATTTTCTCTTTAACATAGCTGCATCTCTTTTGGGAAGATGATTGAGTCTCCCCGTCTTTTGTTTCATTCTCAGGTCTCTGAACTTATGAAGTCTTGTTTCTGTAGTAGACCAATTTGTTAACATACCCCCAGGCCACTTTTTATTAACATAATGAGAGCGACTCTTTATTGCAGCACGTGCTACTAAATCAGCCGCTTTAGTTTTAGTACCAACAATTAAGAATTGTTTTCCTTTAGATGCCGCATCAAAAAGCAAATCACAAGCTTCTGATAAAAAACGAGCTGTTCTAGTAATATTTAAAATATGAATACCTTTACGCTTTGCAGAAATATAAGGACCCATTTTAGGATTCCATTTTCGAGTACCATGACCAAAATGAACTCCTGCTTCCATCATCTCTTCTAAATTTATGTTCCAATATCTTTTTGTCATTTCTCCCCACACTTTTGTTTTATCTTTTTTCTTTTCATTTATGAAAAAAGATACGAGATATCATACAAAATCAATAATAAAATCATTGTTCCAATGGAACCTTCTTTTTTACCAGAAATTGGTTGTTGATATATGATCTAAGTCATTTATTTCTTTCTATTCATTCTATTCATTATTCTTTTTGTCTTCATTTCTTAATTATTATTATCAAATAAAAAAATCAAAAAATAGATGTTTTAAATCCAAATAAACCTAACACTCAAAAATAGTTAAAAAAAAAGAATTCGCATCTGCAAAATTCTTAATAAATGCAAGAATTCAGTAATTCTCTATGGTGGAAAAAAATATCTCTCATTTCTTGCTCAAATAAATGATTTTTTTTTGTTTCCAAAATCATTTTATTATGTTTCCTTGAACAGTACACTAAGCCTTTGAATCCAGTACCGACAGGTATCATTCCCCCTAGAATAACATTTTCTTTTAACCCCTTCAGCCAATCGATACGACCGCGAAGAGCAGATTTTGCTAAAACTCGAGCAGTTTCTTGAAAACTAGCCTCGGATAGAAAACTTTGAGTATTCAGAGAGGCTTTCGTTATTCCCAATAAAATAGCTCGATAACATATCGTTTCTTCTAAAGCACGTCCTGTTCGTTCAGCTCGCAACAATCCAATTAGCTCTCCGGGTAAAAAAACATTCGACATTCCATCTTCTGAAACCAAAACTTTTGATGTTATTTGACGTACAATAATTTCGATATGTCTATTATGGATCTGTACTCCCTGTGATCGATAAACCTTTTGTATCTTATTAACTAATGATATACGACTTTGGGCTATAGTTAACTCAGCACCAATCAAGAATCCCCAAGGAATTCCAAGAACTCTTGCTATACATTTGTTCCAACTCTCAATTCTTTTTTCTAAATTAATTGATATTGAATCAATTGAACGCACTTCTAACACTTGTTCTACTTTTGGAAGACCCTGGGTTATATCACCAGATCTCGACTTTTCATATAGAAATGTCACTAATGTATCTCCTTCAGAAATTATTTTTCCATAATGTCCATGAACAGTTGCTCCTGGAGTTGCTAAATAAGGCTTAGCTGATCTAATTACTACAGAGTCAACTTGAACAATTATAACTTGACCCGATTTTAGATACAGTCCATTTTGAGTTATAGATACATTTTCACAAAGAAACTCTCCAAGGCTAATTATTGTGCTAATTTTTGTGGATTTGTTAGGACAATCATTTTGATGATAGAGAAAATACCAATTAAAATGAAAGGGATTTAAAACAATGTTACGACACGAGTCAGGATTATAAATTTTTTCTCGTTCATCCATTAAATACGATTGAAGTATTTGAAAAGCCCATTTTAAATTGTCAACTTGCAAATATTTAATGATCGAGATTTGATTATAAGTTATTAAATAATCAAATGAATAAAAATTTGCAATTGGAATGGATGTTCCAAAAGGACCCAACGAATTGAAATTGAGAGAATCTTTTTCTCTTTGAATTGATTCTTTTATCACATTTTTAGATTTTAAATCTTTGAAAGGTTCCATTTGAAAACGAAAACAATTCGATGGTGACAAAATTATCAAAGATTGGCATTCCTTATTTTTAGTTTTATTCGATAATGTACAACGAATAGTTCCTTGATTTTGATTTTTACTAAGTGAGTTTTGAATTTGTTCCTTAGAATTAGACTGAATAGAAAATGGGTTCATATTAATATCATCTGATGCATTATTTGCATTTGAATGAGAGATGAATCTTGAACCTGAAGTATCTTTCCTTTTTCTGATATATGAAATATGGAATTTCACTAAGTCAATTTTTAGGAAATCTCGAATCAAACCATTGATACTTAATGCAACAAAAGAAGTGTAGGCTTCTTCACTAGAATAATTTTTTTTGTCTTGATCCCAATTCAACATTAAACAAGTCCGAACTAATTGAATACTTGTGTCAGAAATTTCCCGAATTGGTTTCCCATTTCCATAAAGGATATAATTCAAAACTTGAAGTTTTATATTATCCCTTTCTTGGAACAGATCCTGTAGGAAAAGTGTTTCTAAATTGACACCATCCGTTATTTCATACGGCATGACAGGTCGAACCAAAACAAAATATTTTTTTTTTGTAGGTATGATACGTTGGACATAGATCCAATTTTTCAATTTTTTCGATTCTTTCGAAATTGTTTTTATCATTCCTGGGGGGATCAGGATCCCACTGTGTCGGGATATCTTATCCGTATCGCTAGGAAAATGGATATCTCCAGAAAAGATTTTCAGTTCAATCCTTTTCTTTTTTTTCTCCACTCGAACCAATCCGCCCACTCGGCTTCTTATATTGAGAGTGATTTGTGTATCAACTCCAATAAGACTATTGTCGCGTACCATTATGGAAGAAGACTCAGGTAAAATATGCACTTCTTCGGGAATGAAAAAAAATCGATCTACTTTCATTTGGTATTTTGGCTGAAATTCTTTCACTCCTTTATACTCGATCCAATCCTCTTTTTTGGAAATTGAATGCGCCCCTATAGTCCCATATTTAGTAATTCCTGAACTCTTTCTTCTGTATTGAGGATCATCCAAATAAGCAATAATACTATTTCTATGGAAAATACCATTTGGGGGTATTTCAATCGAGATACGGGAACGAGGCATCATTAGTTCGTTATCTTGTTCTGGAATCAATTGGAATGGAATGAGAAATCTATTTCTTCGCCTTTTTGCTAATAAATCAGAATTCTCTTGAAGAATAGCAGGATATATGAAATCACAATGACCAATACATATACTTGGATTAAGGACTGAAGAATAAGGAAGAATAGTTTTTTTTTTACCAAAAAAATCCGAACTAAACAATTGGTGTCTCACTTTCCCTTGATCATTATTCAATGAGAGATTAGAAAGATCTTTTTCTTCGACAGAAGAAGAATTCAGGTTCATCTGATCTTGATCCTTATGGAGCGAAAGAGGTAATACGCTGAATTTACACGAACCTCCTGATAATATCCATAAATGGCTTGTTTTTGGTAAGAGATGGACATTACTATATGTCCATTCAGGTGCATGGTATACATCAGTACTCCAGTGCATTTCTCCCTCTGAGTCAGAATAAATATGTTTTCTAACTCTCTCTTTCACAATCAAATTATCTGTTCTTGCACGAATCTCAGCAATCACCTGTTCTGATTGTACATATTGATCATTTTTAACTAAAAGAAAACTTTTTGGTGGAATAGTTACGTTATGTAGAATATCTTCACTTTCAATAGTTACATACAAATCTATATTACATATAAAAGCAGGATGTCCGTGACGTGTACGTGTGGGATGAACCAAATCTTCATTGAATTGTATTTTTCCATTAGAAGGGGCTCGTACATGTTCTGCAGTACCTCCTGTGAATACTCCGCCAGTATGAAAAGTTCTTAATGTTAGTTGAGTACCCGGTTCCCCAATAGATTGACCGGCAATAATACCTATAGCTTCCCCCAATTCGACCAGGTCACCGTGGGTAGGACTCCGACCATAACATAATCGACAGATCCAAGATGTACTTCTACAAGTAAAGGGAGTTCGAATCAATATTGATTGTTTTCGAAAAGTTATGAATCGATTGATAAGTCCAATCCCAATATCTTGATTTCGAATGGCAATGCATCGTGAACCCATATATATATCATCTGCTAATACACGACCAATTAATGTTTGAATAAAAATTCTTTCTGGCATCAGACCATTGTTAGGACTCACAGAAATTCCTCGTATAGTGCCACAATCTGTTCTACGTACAACAATGTGTTGAACTACTTCAACAAGCCTGCGAGTAAGATATCCAGCGTCTGATGTTCTTACAGCAGTATCTACAACTCCTTTGCGGGCTCCATAACAAGATATAATATATTCTGTTAAAGACAATCCTTCGCGTAAATTGCTTTGAATGGGTAAATCAATCATTTGGCCTTGAGGATCTGACATTAATCCTCTCATACCTACTAATTGATGTACTTGAGATACATTTCCCCTAGCCCCCGAAAAAGACATTATATGGACTGGATTCAAAGGGTCAGTAATCCTAAAATTAGGATTCATTTCATGGCGCAAATATTCACTTGTAGCGTACCATATCTCAATGGATTGGCGTAATTTTTCTACCGCATGTACATTCCCATAATTATGGTGTTTTTCAAAAATTAAACTTTGTTGTTCAGCATCTTGGACGAGCCATCCTTTAGAAGGTATTGTTAAAAGATCATCAATTCCTAATGAAATGGATGTAGAAGTAGCTTGCTGGAAACCCAGAGTCTTTATTTGATCCAGGATGTGTGATGTATACGCCATTCCGAAATGATCTATTAATCTGCTAATCAGTCGTTTAATGGCAGTTCCGTCTATCGCTTTATTGTGATAGATCAGATTGGCCCGTTCTGCCATAAGTACCTCCATATTCCGATGAATAATATGAAACAATGGATTTGAGTCAGTGATTGGAAAACTTCCTTTTCTCGATCTTTATTTGTGTATCAATTCAGTAACTATAACTAGAATCCTAGTTGAAACACAGAGAGACCCGAATGAAAATGAGTGTGTGAGAATTACTTAGATTAGGTACCATATAAGCCAGCCCGACAAAACCCTTGTATAGCTTCTTCTATTTCTCGATAAAGAAAAATATGACCAACAGTAGTTCGAATATATATCCAAAGAATTTCTTTTTGAATGCCTCTTACTATTATATAGTGTCCATAAATCTCATGATAGGTACCCAGAGATTCATACTGAACCTCTATTGGAGCTTCTCTTGAAGCAATAACACGTTGATCTAGTTTCCACCTAAGCCACAAAGGACTATTTAAATGAATTCTTTTTTGCTGATAAGCCCCAATTGCATCGTAGGAATTACAAAAAAAAGGTTCTTTTTCTTTCGTGTACTCACAATTCTTATTGAGAATTTTTTCATTTTTAGAGTTTTGACGATTAGACGGATTATACCTATTTGCACAAATACCTCGACGATTCCCACTTGTTAATACATAAAGACCCATAAGCATATCTTGGGTTGGTACAGAAATCGGATCTCCAATAGCTGGAGACAAGAGATTCATATGAGAAAACATAAGTAAACGAGCCTCTGCTTGAGCTTCCAAAGATAAAGGTACATGAACAGCCATTTGATCACCATCAAAGTCCGCATTGAATCCCTTACAAACTAATGGATGTAAACAAATAGCACGTCCTTCCACTAAAATAGGTTGGAATGCCTGTATTCCTAATCGATGCAGAGTGGGTGCTCTATTCAGCAATACAGGATGACCCCGCATAACTTCCTGAAGTATTTCC